CCATGACCAAAATGAACTCCCGCTTCCATCATCTCTTCCAAATTGATATTCCAATATCTTCTTGTCATTTCTCCCCCACACTTCCGCTTTTTTTTGAAAAAAAAAAGCGACGAGGTTGCCCTGAACTAAATAATTGTTCCGATGGAACCTTTTCTTCTACCGGAGATTGGCCGTGTCGATGTCGATACACGATCCAAACCCCTATCCTCTATTCGTTATTATCTTTATTTCGATTACCACATAAAATGACCATAAATATAAATAAAGAGTTTTTTTTGAATTAAAATTCAAAAAGTATGAATCCACTTTTAGGAATCATTAAATCCTCGAAATGATTGTTCTGATGTATCATGAAACTTCTTTGAAATGGAATAATCAAATAATTCTCTGTGGTGGAACAAAATATCTCTGACTTCTCCCTCGAAAAAATTCTTCTTTTTGGTTTTCAAAGGAATGTTCTTATGTTGCCTTGAACGATGCACTAATCCTTTGAATCCGGTACCAACGGGTATCATCCCCCCTATAACAACGTTCTCTTTTAGGCCTTTCAACCAATCGATACGGCCCCGGAGAGCAGCTTTGGCTAAAACTCGAGCAGTTTCTTGAAAACTCGCTTCAGATATGAAACTTTGAGTATTCAAAGATGCCCTTGTTATTCCCAATAGGATGGCGCGGTAACAGATCGATTCTTCCAAAGCGCGCCCCGTTCGCGCCGCTCGCAACAATCCAATTAGTTCTCCAGGTAAAAAAACATTAGACATTCCATCCTCTGAAACCAACACCTTTGATGTTATTTGGCGTACAATAATTTCTATGTGCCTATTATGGATTTGCACCCCCTGGGATCGATAAACTTTTTGGATCTTATTAACCAAAGATATACGACTTTGCACTAGAGTTAGCTCAGCCCCAATCAAGAATCCCCAAGGAATTCCAAGAATTTTTTTTATATGCCCGTTCCAACCCTCAATTCTTTTTTCTAGGTTCATCGATATTGAATCAATTGAACGCACTTCTAACACTTGTTCCACTTTTGGAAGACCCTGCGTTATATCACCGGATCTCGATTTTTCATATATAAATGTAACTAATGTATCTCCTTCGTAAAGGATTTCTCCATAATGACCATGAACAGTTGCTCCTGGAGTGGCCAAATAAGGCTTAGCGGATCTTATTACTACAGAGTCAACTTGAACAATCAAAACTTGACCCGATTTGAGATGGGATCCATTTTTGGATATACATACATTTTCACAAATAAACTGTCCAAGACTAATTATTGTGGATCTTTCTTCAAAATAATTATGATAATAATTATGATGGAGAAAATACCAATTCAAATTGAATGAATTCAAAACGATGTTACTGCATGAATCGGGATTCAAAATTCTCCCATTTTCATCCATTAAATAATAGTTAATTACTTGAAAAGTCTGTTTTAAATTTTCAAGTTGCAAATATTTAGTTACCAAAATAGGATTATGAGTTATTAAATAGTAAAATGAATAAAAATTCACAAATTGAAGGACTGTTCCTAAAGGGCCAATCGAATTTCTAATTTGAATTATCGGATCTTTTTTAATTGATTCTTTTATCACATTGTGATATTTTCCAGCGTTGAATGGACCCATTCGGAAACAATTAGATGATGACAAAATTATCAAAGATGGGCATTCCTTATTTTTATTTAACAACGTGCGAATAGTTCCTTTATTTTGGCTAAGTGATTGTTGAATTTTTGTCTTGGAATAAAAGGGATTGCTATTGGTGTAATCTGACACATTATCTGAATCTGAGATCAATCCTGAGCCGGAGGGATCATTCCTTTTTCGGAGATACGAAATAGGGAATTTCACTAAGTCAATTCTTAGGAAATCTCGAATCAGACCATTTGTACTTACTTCAACAAAGGAAGTATGAGCCTCTTCGATAGAAGAACTTTTTTTGTCTTGGTCCCAATTCAAAATTAAACAAGTCCGAACTAATTGAATACTTGTATCAGAAATTCCCCGAATTGGTTTGCCATTTCTGTAAACAATATAATTGACAACTCGAAGTTGCATATTATCCCTTTCTTGTAACAGATCCGGGGGGAAGAGTGTTGCTAAATTTATACCGTCCGATATTTGATATGTCACTACGGGTCGAACTAAAACAAAATACTTTTTCTTAGTAGGTGTGATCCGTTGGACATAGATCCAATTTTTCAATTTTTTGGATTCCTTAGAATTTGTTTTTCCTGTTCCTGGGGGTATCAAGATGCCACTGTGCCGGGATATCTTATCTGTCTCTCCAGGAAAATGGATATCTCCAGAAAAGATTTTCAGTTCAATCCTTTTTTTTTTTCTCTCCACTCGGACTAATCCGCCCACTCGGCTTCTTGTATTTAAAGCGATTCGTGTATCTACTCCAATCAGACTATTGTTCCGTACCATTATCGAAGAAGATTCCGGTAAAATATGCACTTCTTCGGGAATGAAAAAAAATGGATCTAGTTTCA